CCTATGGATGAAGACATGGTATCTCTGGATCCCATTGAATTTCATTCAGAAGAGGAACCTTATAAAGATCGTATTGATTCTTATCAAAGAAAGACAGGATTAACCGAGGCTGTTCAAACAGGCACAGGTCAACTAAACGGCATTCCCGTAGCAGTTGGGGTTATGGATTTTCAGTTTATGGGGGGTAGTATGGGATCCGTAGTAGGTGAGAAAATTACTCGTTTGATCGAGTATGCTACCAATCAATTTTTACCTCTTATTTTAGTGTGTGCTTCCGGAGGAGCCCGAATGCAAGAAGGAAGTTTGAGCTTGATGCAAATGGCTAAAATATCTTCTGCTTTATATGATTATCAATCGAATAAAAAGTTATTTTATGTATCAATCCTTACGTCTCCTACAACTGGTGGGGTGACAGCTAGTTTTGGGATGTTGGGAGATATCATTATTGCTGAACCTAACGCCTATATTGCATTTGCCGGTAAAAGAGTAATTGAACAAACATTGAATAAGACAGTACCTGAAGGTTCACAATCGGCCGAATTTTTATTCCATAAGGGCTTATTCGATTCAATCGTACCACGTAATCTTTTAAAAGGCGTTTTGAATGAGTTACTTCAGCTCCATAATTTCTTTCCTTTGAATCCTAAATCAAGTAGAGCCTTAACTTAATTAAAGTTAATTAAATTGAAATTAGTTAATTTTTTTTTCTGGCGAGCAGGTATTTTTTTATTGGAATCAAAGGAAAAACACGAAGAATTAATTTTTATGTGACATAAGAGTAAATTGTAGAAAGAATCATCCAGATAATTTTTTGGCCGATATTCACTCTTTTTTCTTGTTGATAGAAAAAAGAGTGAATTCTTTTTTCCGTGAAAAAAAAAAGTTCGGCAAGGTAAAATGGTAAATAATAAATAAAACGAATTTCATCCTCTTTTCTTACTTCTGCATACAAAAATATAAAAAGGCAGAGTTTCATATATTTATATATCTCGCGAGAATCCCCTCTTTTTGCTAAAAACAAAAAATCCCAATTTTTGGATCGGATTAGAAATTGTAACGAAGTGTTCGGGAATTTATAAGCAGAAAAACTCGTTATTTTTTATTTTAGTAAAATAAAAAATAAATAAAGTTATAAGACAAGAAAAAAAAGATAATTCTAAATGAAGAATAACAAATAGGTGGATTATCATATATATATATTTCATGTAGAAATACAAATAAGTCACTTAATTAGTTCGATACTTTTTTCACTTTATTTTATTAGAATTATATATGTTCATTTAGATATACTTAGTATAATTTTATTATATACAAATCTTAGTGATTCTAAAATTATCTTTGGAATAATTACTAATAAACTAATTACTATTACGAATAATTAAATACAAATAATTAAAATAATTACTAAATAATTAGATTAGTAATATAAGAATTCGTAATAGTAATATAAGAATTATTAAGATATAATAATTAATTAATAAGATAAGAATTAATACGAAATAAGAGAAAGAATTAATATTAATATAAATTTTATATTAATAAAGAATAATAAAAATAGAAATATATTAATAAATTAATAATAGAAAATAATAAATAGAATATATAAATCTAATAGTAGAAATACAAAATCTAAATTTAATAGAATATTTATTTCTAAGATAGAATTCTAAGATAGAATATTTCGAAATATTGAATTTCTAAATATTTAATTAATATTTATTTAATAATTAATATTAAATTTCATTTTAAGAGAATTTCTTATTTAAGGATTTTAATTATTTAATAGAATATTTAATATTTATTTAATATTAATAATATTAATATAAAAATATATAATAATATCGAAAAATATATAGAATAATATAAAAATAGAAAAATATGTATAATTAGAATATATTATTAAAAAATTAATAAAAAAGTTTAATAATAAATAATAGAAAATAATAAATAATAATCTATTTCATACTAATATTCCAAAATTTCTATTCAAAATAATATAACAAAATAATAGAAATATAATATATAAATATTCGAATAGAAATGAAATAAAAATAAAAAATATATAATATAGGATAATTAATAAATATAGAATATTAGAATATATAATATTCTAATATAAATATAGAATAGAATAATATATAATTAAGAATTATAGAATATTCTAATATAAAATAATAGCAAAAAATATTCTAATTATTAGAATATAAATATTCTAATCTAAATATAATAATATAAAAATTCAAATTATAAGATAGAAGAAAAAAATATTAGAAGAAAAAATAAACAGGTACAAATATTAAATTGAGGTGCCCATTCTATGACAATTCTCAACAATTTACCCTCCATTTTTGTCCCTTTAGTGGGCTTAGTATTTCCGGCAATTGCAATGGCTTCTTTATCTCTTCATGTTCAAAAAAACAAGATTTTTTAGATCCGATTAGGTACGATGGAAGTAGATTTCATTTATTTATTTTTCAAGGCCTAGACTTAGATCCTAATACGGATATCTAGTTAGTGTAATATGCTATAATCTAATACGATATAACATGTTATATATGTGTAGATAGGAGATCATAGGATGAGGCTACTTTATTTGTTAATCTAATGAATTCGATGAATTCCTCCTAAAGATTCACATCAAAATAGTGCGAGTTGATGGAAATTACTTCGGAAACAGAAACAAAAAAAAAACAGAAAGGCAAATCAAATGGGCTAGTCTCCCACTTCCAATAAAAAGCAACTGGATCTAGTATGAGTTGGCGATCAGAACATATATGGATAGAACTTATAGCGGGGTCTCGAAAAATAAGTAATTTCTGCTGGGCTTTTATACTTTTTTTAGGTTCATTGGGTTTTTTATTGGTTGGAATTTCCAGTTATCTTGGAAAAAGTTTCATATCTTTATTTTCCTCTCAGCAAATACTTTTTTTTCCACAAGGGATCGTGATGTCTTTCTATGGGATTGCTGGTCTATTTATTAGTTGTTATTTGTGGTGCACAATTTTGTGGAATGTGGGTGGGGGTTATGATCGATTCGATAGAAAAGAAGGAATAGTATGTATTTTTCGCTGGGGATTTCCTGGAAAAAATCGTCGCATCTTACTCCGATTCCTTATGAAAGATATTCAGTCTATTAGAATAGAAGTTAAAGAGGGTATTTACGCTCGGCATATCCCTTATATGGAAATCAGAGGCCGAGGGACTGTTCCTTTGACTCGTACTGATGAGAATTTGACTCCACGAGAAATTGAGCAAAAAGTAGCGGAATTGGCCTATTTTTTGCGTGTACCAATTGAAGTATTTTAAAATGAGTTGAAGAATGAACATTTTCTTAGCAGGAGCGAAAAAATCCAAGAGTCTTCTTTTTTTATAGCAAAACTTATATAGCATAACTTAACTGGAATTTCTTCACAATATTGATGAACTAAAGAATACGTATTATATATACGTATCCGGAACAATTCCAATTATAAAATCAAACTTTTTTATCTGCAAATTTTGTTATGCGTATGTAAATTCACTAAATCCAATAACAAAACAAGTAAGAAATCAAAATAATAGACCCATCTCATAGATCAAAACAAAGCATTTCGGAATAAAATAGAAAGAAATTCTCTTTTTATGTTCAATATTTGAAATTGATAGGTTACGTATCTATAGATTCTATCTTGGAAATTTTCTCTACTTTCTTTTGTCATTTGTCAGTCGAGGTTTCTTTTTATCTTTTTTTTGTCTTCCTTAATGAGCAAAGGGCTGGACCACTTAGAATGATAACCTTATCTGTCTTATTTTGCTTTTGCCACTCATTTTTTATTATCACATCACAATATTCTTCATAAATCTTTCTTAATTATTCCTGGGGGATATGGGGAAATTGTCCATTTTTTTTTTCGAAATATTTGGTTTGTTGATAGAACGGAATTCTTTTATCTCTAAATCCGAATTTTGAGGCGCTCTTTGGGATATTTATGGAAAAGGGGGAATTGCTTCGAAATTGAGCAATTAAGATATCTAAAAAGAATATTTTTTTCTTCATTTGTGTACTCTTTGTATTTTAGCCTATTTTTTTGTATTCTTTCATCTTTCAAAATTCAAGGACTAACCACTGGCTTACAAATAAAAACAGCGAATAGATTCATAAGTTCGAAGCCTTGGAAGAGAACTTATGCTTGATAGAAATATTAGATCATATAGAATCGATAAATGAGGTGCGTTCATTAAAAATTCACATACGAAAAATGGAAAAAAAACACATTTATTCCCCTTCTATATCTTATATATATAGTTTTTTTTCCCTGGTGGATCTCCTTTTTATTTAAAAAAAGTTTTGAATCTTGGGTTATTAATTGGTGGAATACTAGTAAATCCGAAATTTTTTTAAATGATATCCAAGAAAAATTTTTTCTAGAAAAATTCATAGAATTCGAGGAGCTCGCTCGCTTGGACGAAATGATAAAAGAATATCCGGAAATACATCTACAAAAGTTTCCTATCGGAATCCAGAAACAAACGATACAATTGATCAAGATACACAATGAGGATCGTATCCATACGATTTTGCACTTCTCGACAAATATAATCTCTTTCGTTATTGTAAGTGGTTATTCTATTCTAAGTAATGAAGAACTTTTTTTTCTTAATTCTTGGGTTCAAGACTTCCTATATAACTTAAGTGACACAATAAAAGCTTTTTCCATTCTTTTATTAACCGATTTATGTATAGGATTCCATTCACCCCACGGTTGGGAACTAATGATTGGTTCTGTTTATAAAGATTTTGGATTTGCTCATAACGATCAAATTATATCTGGCCTTGTTTCCACTTTTCCAGTCATTATCGATACAATTTTGAAATATTGGATTTTCCGTTATTTAAATCGTGTATCTCCGTCACTTGTAGTGATTTATCATTCAATGAATGACTGAAAAATGATCCAAAAATCCAATTAGAATCTTTGTTATTTTGGACACATAAGCAAAATATTCAAAATCTTACTTTA